ATATTTTTTTCTTTGAATTTAAGAGTTCTTTAAAGATTTAAGAAAAGTAAAATATTATCTATCAAATCGTTATACATTTCATTTTTAATTAGGGATGTAGTGTACAAAATAAATGACAAATGCAAGTTGCCTTTAACTACATATACATCTGATCGTATATGTATTACCATTATTTATATATTACAAAAAAAATAAGGAGGATTAAACATGCGGGATCTAAAAACATATCTATCTGTGGCACCGGTAATAAGTACTTTATGGTTCGGGTCTTTAGCAGGTCTATTGATAGAAATAAATCGTTTTTTCCCAGATGCGTTGACATTCTCCCTTTTTTCATTCTAGTTATTAATTAGAATAAGTTCTAAAAGAGAAAGAATAAAAGTGGATTCAACCTCAGTGAAATTCGGAACTCGGGTCCAGGTTTCAAGTAAATTGACTTCAATTAAATAAAGAGAACGGAAGTGGAAATGTAGTTGGGTAACAGTATCATACAAGATGTTTAAACGAAAGACTGTACTGCGATTCTAATCTAAAATAGAAACTTATAAACTAAATATAGTTGAAAATCATTGTATTACTTATTGAATTTTTTAATTTTAATTTAATTATTACTAAATTGTACGAAATCCTTCCTAATTTGATTTCGAGTTAGCAACTTATATTTTTTCCTGTCTTTATTCTTCGCTTCGGATCGTAAAATATAAGAGTTGAGTAAATAAAAAAACCAAAGGAGGTTCATGGCCAAGGGTAAAGATACCAGAGTAAGGGTTATTTTAGAATGTACTAGTTGTGTTCGAAACACTGTTAATAAGAAATCAAAAGGCATCCACAGATATATTACTCAAAAGAATCGATACAATACGTCTAATCGATTGGAATTGAGAAAATTCTGCCCCTATTGTTACAAACATACGATTCATGGGGAGATAAAGAAATAGATGTAACCTATGACCTGCGTGTCACCTTTACAAAGAAGATTAAAAAGGACATATTCTATTTATTATATTAAATAGAATTATGTTAATATATATTCAATTTTTATATTGAACTATAACCAAGCAAAATCCTCTTTATAAATAAAAAATTATTATTATTATTGATCCAATAAAACGAAATATTATTTTTGAGAAATAAGGAATAAACAAAGCATGTATAAATCCAAGCGACTTTTTCTTAAGTCTAAGCGATCTGTTCGTAGGCCGATCCAATCGGGGGATCAAATTGATTATAGAAACATAAGTTTAATTAGTAAATTTATTAGTGAACAAGGAAAAATATTATCTAGACGGGTAAATGGATTGACTTTAAAACAACAACGATTAATGACTATTGCTATAAAACAAGCTCGTATTTTATCTTCGTTACCTTTTTGTAATAATCCAAACCAATTAAAAAAAAGAAAAAGAAAGTTGGTCGCTAGAACTACTGGTCATAGAATCAACAAAAAGAAAGGTTATGTCGCTAAAACTACTGACCGTAGAATTAACAAAAAATAGGCTTACTCTTCAATTGAATAAAAAATCCAATCCGAACTCAAACGTGGATTGATGTTTTTGTTCGAAAAATACGAAAATACAGATTTGATTGTCGTGTCGTACGAAAAAAAGGACTTGGGTAAGAATAATAAATATTTTTTTTTATTGAATGTTATGTTATGTTTTTTCTCAGTTTGACTATTTGATCATATTATAATGATATTTTATCATACTAATTGATATTCTACCTTCCCGTAATTCCTTCTCCGGGGAATTCCATGTAAAACATTACGATGGATTCCCCTCAATATACTTTTTTTTATTTCATTGAAAATCATATGAAGACAATTCATATTTAATATAGCTGTTTGTGCAAGTATTTGACGATTAAGAAGTAACTGTCTCTTGTACAGATTGTTTAGTAATCGACTAGAATTATAGGATACCATATTTTCCCGGATTACTGCATTTATCCGAGTGACCCACAAACGACGAAAATTTCTTTTTTGCCTATCTCTATCCCGATGGGCCGAAAGCAAAGCTCTTATTTTTTCTTGAATAATAGTTCGAATAAGTATTGGATGAGCCCCGCGAAATTTTGATGCGAATAAACGCATTTTTGTTCTACGCCTCCGAGCTATATATCCTCGTCTAGTTCTGGTCATTGAATAAACGAAAGTTTGATAAATAACTAAAGGATTGCCTTTCTTTCAGTCATTCTTTTTTCCCCTTTCTATAATGAAAAAATGGATTCTTCCAATGTATAAAATAATAATTCCAACGGCTTTTGCTATTATAACCTTCCCAACCACAATTTTTTTTCTAGGCGAAATTCCTACAAAAAAAAGAAATTGTATTGATACTAGGTATCAAACAAAAACATAGTAAATAAATAGAAATGGATAAAGAAATAGTGGGTTCCTTCGTTTCTATGGTTACTTCTTAAACGGTGAGGTCTTCTCTATACACCGGAGCCCTTTCCCTCATTTAATCAATGCTATTGTTAACTTGTACAGTTTTACACTCTTTGGCTCGACCCATGAATTATCCAGTAATAGGTCTTTCTTTCACAACGGGATCCATCTATACAGTAACGGTATTAATTATGAAGATTTGCTGATTAGCTGACCCTCTTAGTCCGTTCTTGCAAGGGTAGGAGCCTTTTTTTTTTTTCGGCCTTTTCCTTTTTTTTTTAATCTAAATAAGATTTCCCCCGCTTAACAGATAGTTATTTGCTACTATTGGGGAATTCTTTCTCATTTTTAATTCAAAATTGAGGTGATTTTATTTGCACCAAAGTAAACCATAAATTTTCTAAACAATAGAAGGATATGATTGACAGATCTTTTTTTTAGATAGTGAAGGGGCTCTTCCATTCTATCCTATTCATCTGTACTGATCACGGATAGTGTAAAAATTGTTTTCTTTCTTTTGTCCCAGCTCACGATCTGAACGAGTCACACATACGTCCTAATACATATTCCTCGGCGCTGCGGGCATCCCCTAAGAGCGCGGGATTTGCTAGCTTTTCTGATTGGCTGTCTTGCTTTTCTAATAAGTTGTTCACTAGTTGGCATGTCGAACTCGTATGCATAACATAATATGCATAATGGGTTGGTTTAGATCGATCCTAACCAGGCCGAATAATTATGAAATTTTTCTATATTAATATTCTATTAATAGAATATTTCACCCTGGTAAGAAATTTGAATCTCAAATCGCGATTTGAGATTCAAATTTCTGCTATTTGTTATTCAGATTTGAATTTATCAAATTAAGATTAAAATTGACCAAATTCTGATTCGTCAACATCAGATTCAGCTTCAGCTGCAGAGTCATCAAATCCAGATTGAAAGTTATCAAATCGCACTTCCCTAGAGGATGCTCCTATACTATCAATAATTCCATAAGCTTGGGCTTCTTCTGGTGTCATAAAAAAATCCCTTTCAATATCTTCGTTTATAATCTCTACGGGTTTGCCCGTTCTGTTTGCATAACCTTCCACAATAATTTCGCGAAGTCTTAATAATTCTTCCATTTCCGCCTCCAAATCTCCTAGGTCCAAATCCGCCTCCTCAGGAAGATCCAAAAAAGGTTGGTGCATCAATATCCTATTGTGCGGGAATGATATACGTTTATTCGGTGCTCCTCCGGACAGGATAAAAGATGCCATTGAAGCGGTTAGCCCTAGGCCTATTGTTCTTACATCTGGGCCCACATGGTTTATCATGTCATAAATACCTAGTCCAGGAACTATCAATCCGCCAGAAGATTGTAGAAACAAATTAATATCTTGATGCGGATCTTCTATAGTAAGATATACTATAAGACCGATAATGGTATTTGCCATTTCATCGTTAATGGGTTGACCTAAAAAAAGTATTCTTTCTCGATGAAGTCGGGTGTATATATCAAGCCACTCTATTTTCTGTTCTTCTTCGTTATCGTCATCAAAACTATCTTCAAACGGTACTTTTGGTATACCAACTGGCATAATAACCTCCTATAAAATGAAATAAAGTAATGGTAATGGTGAGTGATACAAAAAGTTCCATTTCTCTTTATCTATATATTTCTATTCTTTATATTAAGATTATCTAAATTAGAAAATCATAATAATCGTTAGTTCCATTTCTCTTTATTTATATATTTCTATTCTTTATATTAAGATTATCTAAATTAGAAAATCATAATAATCGTTAGTTCCATTTCTCTAAGGAATAGAATACTGTAGAAAATTGTTTTTTATGAATTGTCCATTCAATTAATTTCAAATAAGTCTTATCTTGCTCAAACCAATAAATAGAACTGAGGTTATAGTTAAAGCTGCTAGTAGAAAACCGAAATAACTGGTTATAGTAAGCATGAAGGGGCTAAATAAACTATTTTTTTTTATACATATGTTTGTAAAGCACTTCCCTAAGTTGAATTTTTTGAAAGATAGAAAAGATAGAAGGATAAGCAAAAAACCAATTGAAATAATAAATTCAATTGAAATTGAAAGTTTTTTATTTTTCAATCATTTATCAATGATTATATTATCATTATAGATTATAGACGGCACTAACAAAAATAGAGTGATATCGGTAGAAAAAGAAATCAATTCATCATCTATGACATCCATCTATCCTCCCGCGATTCCGAATCAAGAGATTTGTTGAACAACTCTTGAGGAATAAAATTTCAAACCAATAAATATATAATATTTATATATATTAATAATAAGAACTGTGTTGTATAACTTAATTTCATTCAAAGAAACTCTCTTTGAATCACTACACGATAGAAATCACTACGGAATTAAATTGTAAAATCATTTAGATTTTGATCCTTTCTTTTAGCTTTTAGTTTATTTATTATTTATTTATTTGTATCGAATTCATCTTTTTTAGAACGAAAAGCAATCGTCTATTTTTCTTTATAAAAACTTTTACTTTTTTTAATTTAATTTTAACTTATTAGATTTTTTAGTAGATTCATTCACTTAATACCGCGAATAATAAGAAAAAAAGTATCGCACGATTG